AAATTGACGTAACATAAAACCTATTAATCCGAAAGCACCGTGAAGAGCAACAAAAGTCCACAGACCACCTAATTGACACCAACGGGTCAAATCTCCCTGTGCTTCAGGACCCCACAGTAACAACAAAGAGTGTGCTAAACTATTAGCAGGAGTAGAGACTGCTGCAGTTAAGAAGTTACAACCTTCCAAATAGGAACTTGCCAATCCATGAGTATACCATGAAGTTACAAAGGTGGTACCTGTGAACCAACCCCCCACGGCAAAATAGGCGCAAGGAAAGAGCAATAGACCGGACCAACCCACAAAAACAAAACGGTCCCTCCGTAACCAGTCATCCATAATATCAAATAAATCATTTTGATCTTTGGTAAATTTACCAAGAGCTATAGTCATAGTAATCCTCCTATTCAACTACTTCAAACCATTTCCAAACACCTCCTAGCATTTTCAGGGATGGAACCTTCGAGGCTTTTTTCATTTTATATATGATATGATTTCTCGTAGACTGTCCCTTCTTTTCTACTGGGTTTCGAATAGAAAAATTATTTTTTTGTCGATTGATATCTAATCTAGGTCAAATCCATTAACTTAATTAATTGGCTTATTCCTTTCTATTCTAAAAAAATTCCCTAAGTCATCACTCGAAAATTGTCTTATGACTCATAAATCCTATAAATACATTTTTTAAAGAACTATTCCATAAACAAATGATCGATCGCTTTTCTTACTCTCGTTACCAGCGGATCCCCAGACATACTACTCTGCTTTTATCAAATAAGATTATTCTTGTTCGTGAAATCAAAAAAAAATAGTTTTCTATATTATTCGAATTTGTATGTCTAGAAAACTACTAGAGGATCCTATTTTGACTTTCTATTTTACATTGATTTCTTTTATTGTCTTCTTTGTTCTATTTTTCTGTCATTCAGATTAATCTAATTCCGACGTATACCCTTTCTTGCGGATCGAGGTAATAAATTGGACTATTTTTCTCTATTTATTTTTTTATCTATCTGTCATATTTTTGAATATTCTAGGGAATTTTATTAATAATAATAGATTCTAAGTGAAAGTTTCGTCCATTAATTGCCTTCAAAATCTCGTATACATAGATATGAAAACCAAATGTTTGATACTCGAAGTCATGATTTGATGGATTTTTCTATCCTTTTTATAGACATATCTTAAAGAAATAATAGAAATCAATTTGGATCTTTTCTTGTATTCGGAAAAAAGATATTTTGAAGTCAAATGACTTGTCTGTTGGAACTTAGAATAAGCCCTTCCACTGGAGGAGAGGAGTAGCAATTGATTCCTAGGAACAATAAGATTTTATCCGAAATATCGACAGATTCTTGCAGAGTTAGAACCAAAAAGGTATTCAAAAGAAAAAAAGATCCACTGTTCGAATTTCATTTCTATCCAATTTGAATATCAGAATAGTGGATATAGTTCTGATTCAATAGGTTAGGTCCACTTACTTTTTTTAGAATCTCTCCCTTTATTTGATTGGAATAATCGAAAATAGCAGTATCTGACAATTCAAGCAAATATCACATTCTAAAAAAAGAAATCTATATATATAGAAAAGAATACCATTTCCCTTTCTAACTAGAATGAGTTTACTCTATTCGAATGATAACAATAACTTAATAGAGTTTAAATTCGAAATTCGATTTTTTAATGAAATTCAACTATTCCTTAGTTTTTTTTTTATTTTATTACAAACAGAAACTTCTTACAAATATCAAGAATATTTGTATATCTTCCTTCAAATAGGAATACGACTGTTATCATTTTTTGATAAAAAAAAAGCCCTTTATCAGATTTGAACCGATGACTTACGCCTTACCATGGCGTTACTCTACCGCTGAGTTAAAAGGGCGCCGTTTGAGTCAATTCCCGAATACAGAATCAGCCAATATGAATATGAGTTTAGTACATCTATTTGTTACTGCATATACTTATTATATATATACGAAATATATATAAATCTGATTTATATATATGTACATAGATCTATTTTTTGTACATAGCAACTCATTAACGAACAAAAAATGGGATTGACGAGTATAGTGAAAAAAGAATTTATTCATATTGGATTTGATAAATATCAATGGAATTCCATTTTTCAAAACCCATTCGAATTGAAGTCATCTTCATGATAACACGAAATTTATTTCATTGATACATGTACCCCTACCTAATTCAAATATTTCTGAATCTTTGATAAATAGATTCTATCCTGTCCCTCAACTCAATTCTTATTGATCTTTATTCTTTTTTACTCAATTTCCGGATTCATTCTCGTTTTTTATTTCCCGACTTAGTGTGAAATAGAAATATACCTAATTCAATCTTCTTAACACTGAATGAAAGTGAAAGAAATAAGGTCTTAATGCCCGCCCCCCTGTTCCAGCAAATCAATTATTCCCAGAAAGGATTCTATGTTTATTTTGGTTTCTTTCGCATTACTTCGTTTTCTTTTTTATTTTGTTGAATTCTAGATTGGTGATTGGAATGAACAATTTCGAAATCGAAAGGATGAATCAAAAAATTCTAAGGAATTCTGAAAGATGGGAAGATCCTTCTGATCGAATCATTCCATTATATTGACAATTTCAAAAAACTGTTCATACTATGAACATAGTAGAATGGAGGTCGGGCAAGGCTGCCCCCATCGTCTAGCGGTTTAGGACATCTCTCTTTCAAGGAGGCAACGGGGATTCGACTTCCCCTGGGGGTAGGGTACTACGAAAGGAAATGGATCAGGGATTATCAATAAAGACTAAATTGGATTCTTCCTGGGTCGATGCCCGAGCGGTTAATGGGGACGGACTGTAAATTCGTTGGCAATATGTCTACGCTGGTTCAAATCCAGCTCGGCCCAAAAATATTTACGGATCCACCATGAAATGATAGAACCCATTTGGTGTTCTCTTAAAATCACCAATGGGTTCGGATACAGAAGATTAGAATCTCGAGTCCTATGTCTTTTTTCCATATTACTTACATATTTTTTTCCACAAATTCGGATTTTGCAAAATTCCTATCGGGATCCGTAAGTTTAAAGTCTAAGGAAAGGGTTAAAGTTAAAAAACAAAAAAGACTCTTTTTTGTTTTGTTTCCTTGATTCATTTATTTTGAAATCAAGTTGGCAATAACGAACGGATTGCGATGCGAGTCATCCGTGTCGATAAAGTGCAGACCCATCAAACAAAATAGGAATATATATAGAAGTAAGCCTCTTTATACAGGGGTTCGAATCTCAAATAGAAAAACAAAGAGTTTGGATGAAATTGTAAGAATATGGATCTATACTATACGACTTTTTCCCTGGGATTGTAGTTCAATTGGTCAGAGCACCGCCCTGTCAAGGCGGAAGCTGCGGGTTCGAGTCCCGTCAGTCCCGATGGATACAAATCCAAAAAATATCAATGGATTTCGTGTATGAAAGGGAATAAAAATAAAAAAAATATCATTTCTAATGGGTATCCCCTTTTTTCTTTCTTTTTTAGTTTAAGGGAAAGGTTCGGACAAAGAAAGAAAAAGGACTTTTTGATTGCATCAGAAAGTCATTTTCTTATTTGGTATGGATAAAACATCTTCCGATGTTATACTATTCAATTCTCGACCATGAATTATTGATTTGATAGCTCACATATTGTTATTCGTGATATTGATCCGATTGGATATCATCGAGATCCTATTTATACCATTGAATTTAGTGACGAAAGATTTTTTATTTCTATGGGATTAAATCCCGAAGTATTTATTAGAAATTAAAGAGAAAGAAAACATAGAGATTATGGAAGTAAATATTCTCGCATTTATAGCTACTGCACTCTTCATTCTAGTTCCTACTGCCTTTTTACTTATAATTTATGTAAAAACGGTAAGTCAAAGTGACTAATTTTACTGAAACATAACTTCTTATTTCTTAGCAATGATTGAAGAAAAAAATGAAAAAAGGATTTGTATTTCTTTTAATCTTTGTTTTAAATAAAATGATCAGACTACAACCAGCAGAATTCTATTAAATCGATATAGTAGAAAGAAATCAAATCTATTTCTTTCTACTATATTCTCTATTACGGTAGGATCAAAATAGAATGTTTTACTAAAAAAAAAAAGAGTTCATATGGAGGAACCAATCTATCATTTTCTTTTCATATGGATATATGGATATCGATCTATAGATATATGGAATGTCAATTCCATGGCGTCCACATTTTTCTTTATTTCATATAAATCTATTCTATTTGTATTGGTTCCAATCAATCTGAAATAATTCAAAAGCAACGCAATTTTGATTCTTCTTATTTTCATTTTTAGATTTCAGATTCTTTTCAGAATCCCGGTAACTAATAAATAAAAATAAATAAATAATCTTTTTAGTATTCCAAAATTGAAATTAATTAAATTGAATAGAAATATTCAAAATAATTTGGTTTGGAATAGTAATCCGTTTCCAATTATATGGATTCCCGGGATATCAAGATGGCAACAATTGAAATATTTGTTTGATTCAAAGAGTTTTTTTCAATATTATATATACATGGAATATATTACACCACTGGAAGGAATACAAGAGAATTTCTAAATCCAGATAGAATTGCATTTCATTAATTAGTATTAATAAAATAACTAAAATAGTTCAAAACTGGAAGAACCCAGCTATAAAACAATTGAGACAGTTTGATCCCTTAACTCCATTAGTATTACCTTTAGAGTCCACTTCTTCCCCATACTACAAGGGAAAGGGAAAATGTAAAAACTACCATTAAAGCAGCCCAAGCAAGACTTACTATATCCATGTCCATTATGTCTCCTATCTATATCAATATGAATAAATTCTTTTATTAATTCTTTTTTTATTGTTTACTTATTTTTCTTGTATTCTTTTTGTTTTTCTTTTTCACTAAATAAAAATTGGAGAATATCTTATAATAATAGTGGAATCGCTGGTACAGAGTCAAAAAAGGATTCCATTCCGTCCTAACACCATTGACGAAACATCCAATTAGAACATCTAGCAAGTTCTTATCAGATTTGGAGTAGAATTGAAAAATTGAAAGCATAAATAAAAAATATACTTAGAAGTAGTAAGGTAATGAATCCTACTAATAGGTAGGAACTATGTTTTATTTTCCCCCCATTTCATTAAGTAAAAAATAAAGAATCAAGATAGATTCCTTTGCATACTCTTATTTGCATCTGTTAGTTCCATTGGATCTAATCCTTATTGTATCTCCCTCCATTCGTTCTCTAAAACAATTGGAAAACAGCCTATTAAATTCTTTTACTATAGATTACCCAAAAGAAAGAGTTTTCTTTTTCTTAGAATGGAAATCGAATAGAAATATATTTCTAATATAGACTCATGATTCAATTCTTTTTTTTTTTTTAAGTTAATTAAGAAAGTTGTATTTGGTGAATTCAATTCCCGCTCTTTTTTGTTTGTCCATTCCTTCACTACCTATCTATTTCGACATAAAGAATAAGGAATCGGACTCTAGGAAAAGACAAATTATCCATCCTAGAATCCTGTTTTCCCCTTTTCTATTTCTACTTTACTTAATATTCTGTACCTATCTATTTTTTTAGGTTTAGTATCGAGTTAATTCTATTACAATAGAAATTTTAAGATTTCTAGAACATTAAAATCTGAAAACAGCGACATAATCATATGGTTCGAATTAATTGTGCAGTTGAAAAAAAAACCAAGAACCAAATAGTCTTCTTCACAATATACATACTATGACTGACTAATTCTACGGTACAAGGAATTTTCTAAATATAGTATACAAAAACTAGAAAGAACCAATGGTCTTTACAGAATTTATCAACAAAAATGGAGTTCTTTTTACCAGCTTAATATGTTGATAAATTCACATTCCTAAAAATTCATTTCGGACAATTGAACCTTCTCAAATTGTTTCTTTTTAAGAACCAAAAAGATTTGTGCCAAAATAATAGATGCCAAGAAGAGCAAGAGACCTTGGACACGTAATGGATCTTGAAGCACTATTTCTGCATCCCCCTGACCAAATCCACCCACATTAGGATTACTCGTTAATGGTTGATCAAGTTTGATAGATTCACCCTCTGAAACAAGAAGTTCTGGTCCTGGCGGTAGAATATCAATCACTTCACGTCCATCTGATGCATCTACTATCGTTATTTCGTATCCACCTTTTTCTTTTCGTATTATTTTGTTTACTACACCTGTTGCTGTAGCATTATAAACATTATTATTACTCTTGCTTCCGTCGGGATAAATCTGACCCCTTCCCCTGTTCCCGCCTACGTATAGAGGATATTTTAAGAAGTAAACATCTCTCTTAGTAGCAGGATCTGGAGAAAGAATAGGAAAGGTAATTTCACTATATTTTTTCCCAGGAACAGGGCCTATCACAAGAATATTTTTTTTTGTGGGACGATAGCTTTGAAAAGACAAATTACCTATCTTTTCTTTAATCTCGGGCGAAAGACGATGAGGAGGGGCCAATTCAAAACCCTCTGGTAAAATAAGAACAGCTCCTACATTCAAAGCCCCCTTTTTACCATTAGCAAGAACTTGTTTCACTTGCATATCATAAGGAATTCGAACAACTGCTTCAAATACAGTATCGGGAAGTACCGCTTGTGGAACCTCAATATCTACGGGCTTATTAGCTAAATGGCAATTAGCACATACAATCCGGCCGGTAGCTTCTCGAGGATTTTCATAACCTTGTTGGGCAAAAATGGGATATGCATTTGAAATGGGTGCTCGAGTTATTATATGGATCATGAGCAATACGGAAATAGATCGGGTAATCTCTTTCTTTATCCAAGAAAAATCATTTCTAGTTTGCATGGTCCAATCCTTGATCCTGAAAATTTCTACAATAAGATTAGGTAGGTTACTGGCACAGTTCCCTATCCATGATTCTGCTATTTACTCCAATTATTTGCCTATAATATAGGAAGAATACGAGTAAAACGAATAAGTGAAATTTGGACTGTTTAGCTTTTCTATAAAAAAACAAATTTTAGAATTGGATCAGTGGGTCGTTTTTTCAGTCATTCATGGAATTGAATCATAAATCGATACAAGCGACGGAGATACACGATTTAAATAACGGAAAATCCAGTATTTAAAAATTGTATCTAAAATGGCTGGCAAAATAGAAACAAGAAAAGATATAATATGATCATTCGGAGTAAATCCAAAATCTTTATAGACAGACCAAATCATTAGTTCCCAACCACCAGTCGAATGGTATCCTACACTTAAATCAATTAAGAAAAGAATAGAAAAAGCTTTTATTGTGTCACTTAAGTTATATAGAAATTTTTGAACCCAAGAGTTAAGAATAATGAGTTCTTGATTACCCCTAATAGAATAAACACTTAGAATAAGGAAACATATTATATTTGTACAGAAATGCAAAATCGTATGGATATGATCTTGGTTGTTCGTCTGGATCAATTGGATGGTCTCTTTGTAGATTTCGATACGAAGGTTTTGTAAACGTGTTTCCGGGTATTCCTTTAGCATTTCATCCAAGAGGAACAGTTCCTCGAACTCTAGGAATTTCTTTAAAATACTTTTTTCTTGAATACTATTCAAGAAAATTTCGGATTCTTTCGTATTCCACCAATTAGTAATCCAAGATTCCAGACTTTTCTTAAATGTAAAAGAGATGCACCAGGGCAAAAAGACTATAGATGTAAGACATAGAAGGGGAATGAATGCTTTCTTTTTTGCCATTTTTCGTCCTCAGTTTCATCTCATTTTTCAACTCTATATATTCTATATAGAATAATAATCTTTCTATCAAGCATAAGTTCTATTACAAGTAAATACAAGTAATAGAGCAGCTTAGCCTATAATATATCAATTTATATAATAAAATTATATAAATTGATATATTATAGGCTATTCTCCCTTTTTTATTTATTTGTAATTCGGTTCAATTATTTTGATTCTTTGGAATTGAATTGAATAATTTTTAGAGGTACACTCAAGAATCGGGACAACTCCGCCCCCTTTTCTCTAAGATTGTAACAAGTCCCATTAATAGGTGTTAAGGTAAAGGTCCCCTGTTTGATGGTTTGTAAATACATCACATCCCCCCAGTAAGGGTTAGTTACTAATATTAAGCATCTAATATCTTTCATATCAATTTCCCAAACACGAAAACGACCTTCTCCAGGGATTCCGTAACGAGTAATATAGACCTTACCATTTTTTTTATCGAAAAAATTGGCGCCGCTGCCCTTGTTCCAATAAAAAAGAAATGAACCCCCTATGCCAATTAGTATATTTATAATTGCAAGGAGAATTAATATCACATATTTCCGTGTTGTAAGCATATGGACGACCGCGACCTTCAAATCGAGAAACAGCCTGTCATAATATAATTCGCCAAACAAACGGGATACTCCTTCGATTGTTTGAGAGAAATTGAAGTAAGAAAATAAAAGAATCGTAGCATTTCTCGATCCAGGTATAGTATCGATCCATACGTTTTTTGACATGTGTGAACAAAAACCGTGTTTTTTTGCCCTCCGCTTGCGAATAGTTCTTTCTATCAAATAATATAAAAAAAGCCACACCAGAACTATTCGCAAGATAATCACAAAGAATTCTACTATCGCCGTAACAAAGGCCAGCTTATCACTTAGGTCCATATTTAATTTTCTTAAAAGGCTCCCTGTATACTGGCTTATGTATATGCTGAAGGCAACCTGGGTGATAACGAGCAAAATTTTTTTTTTTTCCATAGAATTGAAAGTTAGTTTACTAGAAAAATTAAAAAAAAAAAAAATATTAATTTTTAAATTAAATACTAAAATTCATTCTTCTTTTTTTTGAATGAATTTTAGTATATGGGATTTTCGAAAAGTTCAAATTTATTCAATTATTTTTTTTACTTATTCTATCTATAGATATAAAACTACTTGTGGTATCTAAAAAATCTTGTTTTTTTGAACATAAACAAATAATGACGCCATTGCAATTGCCGGAAAGACAAGGCCGACTAAAGGAACAAAAAGCGAAGGTAAATTTATCATAATTTGGCGTACCTCAATTTCATATTTCTATTTATGTTATTTTTTTTTATTCTTCATTTTAAAATTCTAAAATTGTTCCTCTGTCGTCGCTAGAGTTCTCGATTTTTGTTCATACTTGGCTGTAATAATATCTTCAGGTTTACAACGATAACTTGGTATATCTACTATACGACCATTAACTAAAACATGTCTGTGGTTAACTAATTGACGGGCTTGAGGAATAGTCGCAGCCATACCCAATCGAAAAAGTATGTTATCCAAACGCATTTCTAATAATTGGAGTAAAACCTGACCGGTTGACCCTTTCGCTTTTCCAGCGATATCCGAGAATTCAGATATAGATAGGTAAATTAAAATTCTCCTATTTTACCTCCTTGATTTTTATTATTTATTATCTAGATTAATATCTACCCATTCGTCATCGCTATCTTCTTCCTTCCTCTTTACGGAAGAATTTGACTACATATTCGTTGTTTACTAAATCTATCCTCATATGCATGTCGATGTCAAGGTTTCTTGACATGCCCCTTATCATTATTATTGATTTTTTCGTCCGGGGTAAAGTTTCTACCCGGACCAGTCTGCCTCGTTTCATATTTTTTTTTTTTCACCCCCCCTTCTCCTTGATTTTTATTATTATCCTCATCATTATCTTCCAGTTCACGGAAGAATATGAATACATATACGTTGTTGACCTTGTGCGCGGACATATACATATCTTGTATGTTTTTGTCAAGGTTTTTTAATATGACATCTAAAATTATTATTGATTCTACCGTTCGTAACGAGGTTTTTATGATGGAGACTACACGTTGTTTCTTCATATTTTTTTTATCACCCCCTTCTTTTTCATTTTTATAATTATCTTCCAGGAAGAATGTGACTCGATATGCGTTGTTGACTTTGGAGTGATTTGAAATGTTGCGATCGAGATTACCATAAATAGCATAAAACCTCCCCCCCGATTCTTTCTAATCGAGCCTCTCGATCTGTTATTAGACCCCTAGAAGTCGAAAGAATTACAATCCCGATCCCTCCTAAAACTTTCGGAATTTTGGGATACTTAGAATAGATTCGTAGACCTGGTCTACTAATCCTTTTTAAATTTAAAAAAGTTTTATATGATCCTTTCCTATTTCTTCTATACCGTAGAGTTAAAACTAAAAAGTATTTGTTGCTTTCTCGATGTTTTCTGACGTTTTCAAGAAAACCCTCTCCTAAAAGAATTTTTACAATGTTTTCGGTGATATTAGTGAGTGGTATTTGAATAGTTCTTTTTCTATTCATGTCAGCATTGCGTATCAAGGTTAGTATATCAGCGATAGTATCTTTACCCATGATAGATTTTTTCTCCTTCCTTATTTTACTTTCGATATAATCAACGGGCTCCCGTTTTATTTTGAATATATTGATAAGTTCTTTTCTTTCTAAGAGGTTGAATAGAATAACGCGGTTCTTTCTAAGAGGTGGAATAGAATAACGTGGTTCTTTCTAAGAGGTTGAATAGAATAACCCGGTTCTTTCTAAGAGGTGGAATAGAATAACGTGGTTCTTTCTAAGAGGTTGAATAGAATAACCCGGTTGAAGCGTATTGAATATAGAATATATATTTCATTTGTATTCTAATCTATTTCCTTTCCTCCCTATTCATTCAAGTCATAAATAATATATCTATATCATGAGTTGATCTGAATTTACACCAGTATCATAAATTTACTTAGCGTTGATACCAACACTAAGCATCTATATCAATCATTAGATACCAGATGAATCGCCTCGAGAAAAACCTTGTATAGCTTCTTCGATTTCTCGATAAAAAGAAATATGACCAATAGTGGTTCGAATGTATATACAACGAATTTCTTTTTTTATACTTCTGATTACTAAATAATCCCCATAAATCTCATAATAGGTACCAAAAGATTCATAGTGAACTTCGATAGGAACTTCTCTTGAAGACATAATGCATTGATCTATTCGCCACCGGAGCCAAAAAGGACTGTCTAAATTTATTCTTTTCTGTCGATAAGCTCCAATTGCATCATAGGAATTGCAAAAAAAGGGTTCTTTTTTTTTCATATACTTCAAGTTCTTAAAGTTATTATTGCTCATTTTTTCATTTTTAGAATTTCTGCAATTAAACCAATTATTATACCTGTTTGAACAAATACCTCGACGATTTCCGCTAGTTAATACATAAAGTCCAATAAGCATATCTTGAGTTGGTACAACAATGGGATCCCCAATAGTCGGAGACAAGAGATTCGTATTAGAAAACATAAGTAAACGAGCTTCTGCTTGAGCCTCCAAAGATAAAGGCACATGAACACCCATTTGATCCCCATCAAAGTCTGCGTTGAATCCCTTACACACCAATGGATGTAAACAAATAGCACGTCCTTCTACTAAAATGGGTTGAAATGCCTGTATGCCCAATCTATGCAAAGTAGGCGCTCTATTCAGCAATACTGGATGCCCCCGCATAACTTCTTGAAGTATTTGCCATACAATTGGTTCTTTTTCCCGGATTTGACTCTTAGCAACTCCTATGTTCGAAGCAACATGGTTTCGAATTAAACCACGAATTAGAAATGTCTGAAATAGCTCTATTGCTATTTCGGGGGGCAATCCACATTGATGTAATGAAAGTAATGGACCTACTACAATAACAGAACGCCCCGAATAATCAACTCGTTTTCCAAGAAGAGTCTCTCGAAATCTTCCCTCTTTGCCCGCAATTATATCGGAAAAGGATTTGTAAACTTTCTTATGACCGTCCCTCATTGGTTGTCCGCGGATTCCATTATCAAGAAGTGTATCCACGGCTTCTTGTACCAATTTTTCTTGAGACATTACTAATTCCCATGGTGCAAATGTTGTTAATAGATCAATAAGAGTATTGTTCCGATAGATAATTCTTCTATAGAGTTCATTAATATCCGAACTCATTAGTTTACCGCCATCTATTTGAATAATTGGTCTCAATTCGGGAGGAAGAACTGGTAAGAGACATAAAACCATCCATTCTGGTTCTATATTTGTTAGGAGAAAATGCTTAGCTAATTCCATGCGTCGAACCAAAAATTTCTTTCTTCTTCTAACTTTTTGATCTTCCCATTTGTCAGTGGACCCTTCTTCTTTGTCAGTGGACCCTTCTTCTCCTAATTCTTTCCATTCTAGGAACGAAGAATCCATAATAATTCTTAAATCCAGATCAACTAATTGTTCTCGTATAGCACCCGCTCCACTAGAAATTTCTCTATTTCGAAATGTATCGAAACCTTGAGTATCAAAAAAGAGTGGGATACTGTCTTTCCAGGATTGGATTTCATATTCGAATGAACCTCGTAATCGTAAGAAAGTTGGTTTTTTAACTACGGGCCTAGCAAAAGAAAAATTTGGATAGGATCCAATAAGATGGATCTCCCCCTTTGAAAATCGGACATGAGGGTTTCCTCTCATCCGGCTAAAGTATTTGCACACAATTAAAGATAAAGAAAGGGGTTTCCGCTCTAAAATCAAAAAGGTTTACTCTTTACTCAAGTTATCAATAAAGACCAAGCAACATTTCATTGATACATTCTTCTTTTTTAATGTAAAATTCTTGAGTAGTCTACCTCCCTTCGAACGAGGAATCCTCTAAAATGAAATTCTTAATAAAAAAGGAATATCCTAGAATTCATAAGAGATTTCTTTGTCTATGTATCATACCGTTTGATCTTTTAGGTCAAGACGTCACCTCGACGGGTCTGCCACGATGTCTTAAAGCCTATATGCGATAGATAAACTTCTGCAATCATGATATATTTTATTCTTTGAACATAATTTTAGTTCTTTTCAAATAAAAAAAAAAAGAGATGGAATAATTCATTCCACAAAAAAGTCTTTTTTTTTGACAAGGTACATACAGTATAAATAGTTATTTGTTACTGAATTGACCATAGACCAATTCCCTTATTGATTGGGGAGTATTCAATACACCCATGAATTCTGAGCTTCATGTTACTCATCCCAAGAGACATGCCAGATATAGGACATTCCAATTTAATTGAATGGAATGACAGTTTATCATTCGAAATCTGTACAATAAGAATTTTTATCAAATCACACATCGCGGTATACTAGATCCTCTAATTCTTTAAGAGGTTTATCTAAAAGGCTCGCGATATAACTAGGAAGACGTTTCAAATACCACACATGGGTTACAGGACATGCTAATTTGATATACCCCATTTGATATCTACGTATCCGAGAATCAACAAATTCTACTCCGCATTGTTCACAAAATTTTGGTTGGTCTTTTTTATCTCCGATTACTCGATAATTTCCACAAGCACAAATTCCACTTTTTATAGGCCCAAAAATTCTTTCACAAAATAATCCATTTTTTTCAGGCTTATTGGTTTTATAATGAAGAGTATAGGCTTTTGTTACCTCCCCAACTGTTTCTCCATTGGGTAGGATTTTTTTTGCCCAAGCACTTATTTGTTCAGGAGAAACTGATCCAATTCGAAGGTGTTGATGTTTATACTGATCAATCATAAAATAAAATTTCCGATTCAGTCCAATTAAACTTCCTTCCTTTGAATCTGAAAGTCTTTCTCAGATACAAGGAAATGATTCAGTTCCAGAGCCAAAGATCGTAGTTCTCGAACGAGCAATCGAAATGATTCTGGAGCATCCACAGGTTTCGGTATTGTTCCTCCAAAAATTGTAGTTCGAAGTACTTCTTGACGAGCTTTCATATGATCAGATTTATAAGTCAGCATCTCTTGTAAAATATGAGCAACACCGAATCCCTCGAGGGCCCAAACCTCCATTTCGCCTACCCGTTGTCCTCCTTGTTTGGCCCTTCCTTTAAGGGGTTGTTGTGTAACAAGTGCATAACGTCCACTGGAACGTCCATGTATTTTATCATCAACTTGATGAATTAATTTCAAGATATAAGGCTTTCCTATTATAACGGGCTGTTCAAAAGAATTCCCTGTTCTTCCATCAAATATTCTGCTCTTTCCCGGATACTCGGGTTCAAATATCCATGGATTCGATGTTTGTTTACTGGCCTCATATAATTCAGAAAACACAAGTTTTCTGGAAGCCTCTTGTTCATATCTCTCATCAAAAGGTGCTATTCGATAATGTCTATTTAGCATACTCCCAGCTAACCCGAGTGAACATTCCAATATCTGTCCTACATTCATTCGAGAAGGGACCCCTAATGGATTGAAGACCATATCAACGGGTCTTCCATCTTGCAAATAAGGCATATCCTGTCTAGACAAAATCTTTGAAACGATACCTTTATTTCCATGTCTCCCGGCCACTTTATCACCTACTTTGATTTCACGTTTCTGTGAAATATATATCTGAATCGTTTCTGGATTATAGCTAGAACCCGCTTTTTTGTGGATCCATCTCACATCAATAACTCGGCCCCTACCACCTATAGGTAGTTTTAGACAAGTTTCCTTTGAGGTGGATAACTGAATCCCAAGTATAGCTCGTAATAATCTATCTTCCGGGGCATAGGAGGATTCTTTTGCCATTTGAGGCGTTAATTTACCCACTAAAATATCGCCCGTTTCTACCCAAGATCCCAGAATTACAATTCCATTTTTGTCTAAATTTCGGAGTAAATAGGCTTCTAGATGTGGAATTTGATTAGTGATTCTTTCAGGACCATCACTTGTCACATGAGTCTGAATTTCATATTTCCGTATGTGAAAAGAAGTATAAATATCTTCATAGACCAGACGCTCACTAATGAGTACAGCATCTTCAGAATTGTAACCTTCCCATGGCATATAAGCTACTAATACGTTTTTTCCCAAAGCAAGTTCACCACCAAGTGTAGCAGCACCATCTGCTAAAATTTGTCCCTTTTTTACGCATTTACCTTTCTGAACCTGGGATTTTTGATGCATGCAAGTATTTTTGTTGGAACGTTGATATATAATTAATGGAATACTTAGAGCATTCCCACTTCCAAATAAAATAATCTTATCAGTATCATTAGAAACGATCTTTCCCTCGTGTTCGGCTATAGCGGGAACTCCCGAATCTAAGGCCACTTGGCGTTCCAATCCAGTTCCAACAATGCACTTTTCGGACCGAGAAAGAGGAACTGCTTGACGTTGCATATTAGAACTCATTAAAGCTCTAGTCGCATCATTATGCTCGATAAAAGGAATGAGGGAAGCTCCAATAGAAAAATATTGGAAGGGGGAAATACTTCGAAGATGAACCTGTTCCCATGCAATAGTCAGAAATTCTTGACGGTATCGAGCTGGAACAATCTGCTCCTCCTGAATACCTCGATTAAGTGCTAAAAAATTTCCCGTCGCTACCATATAGTATTCATCTCTAAGTGGTGATAAATAAAGCATTCGTATTCTTTTTGATCTCTCAGAAATTTCATAAAATGGACTTTCTATATACCCCCAACGACCAATCCTTGCGTGAATTGCCAAGGATCCAATAAGTCCGACATTGATTCCTTCAGAGGTGTCAATAGGACAAATGCGTCCATAGTGACTAGGATGGATATCCCGTATCCGAAAATTAGCAGTTCGCGCCGTCAATCCTCCAGGACCCAAAGAACTCAATTTCCTTCCATGAACTATTTGGGTCAATGGATTGGTTCGATCGAAAACTTGAGATAATGGATGTAATCCAAAAAAAGATTCATAAGTGGTTGTTAATGGCGTTGAAGTCACTAAATTCTCAGGAGTCCCGATCAATTTATATCTAATTGGTCCACATATCGTTTCTGTAATTATCTTTTCTAAACGAACGAGAGCCAATCCAAATTGATCTTGTAAGAGATCTCCTACGGAACGAATACGTTTATTTTTCAAATGATTCATATCGTCAAGTGTACCCATTCCAAATTTCATTCCAATCAAATGATCCGCAGCTGTCAATATATCTCGCGGTAACAAAAATGGATTGTTCTCCGGTATATCAATATTCAGCCTTCGGTTCATATTTCGCCGACCAATTCTTCCTAATTCACATCTTTGTTGAAAAAATTTTTTATGTAATTCCGTACATAAAGATTCAGAAAATAGGAGATCTCCGCTTACACAAGCAAATTTTCGATAAAACTCCAAAATGGCATTTTCTTTTGACCCTATATTTTCTTCCTCCTTTTCAGTGAGTAAAGACAAGAAAATTTCGGGGTAACAAACGTTCTCAAGAATTTCGCTTAAATTCGAACCCATAGCTACTGATAGAACTAGAATAGATATTTTCTGTTTCCTACTTACACGAGCCCATATCCTTGCTTTTCGATCAATTTTTAACTCTAATCTTCCTCCCCAATCTGATATTATTGTGCCAGTATAGACAGAACTTCCGTTATGGTCCAATTCTGACCGATAATAGATACCGGGGCTTTGCAATATTTGATTGATTACAATTCTGTATATTCCATTTACTATAAAAGTTCCCAGGGAATTCATTAGAGGAATGTTTCCAATAAAAATAATTTGTTCTTGGATATCCCGACTGTTTTTCCAAATTAATCCCGCGGATATATATAATTCAGAGGCATATGTAAGTAATTCATATACAGCATCTTTTTCTTTTATTGAGGGTTCTACCAATTGATATGTTTCCACAAATAACTGAAATTCAATTTCTTGATCTGTATCTTCAATTTTTGGAAACTTCAAAAGTTCTTCTGTTAAGCCCCGATCAATGAATCTACAAAATCCTTCAAATTGTATTTGATTCAATCCGGGTAGTGTAGACATTCCTTCATTCCCAACCCCAAGCATTTTTTATTCCCCCTTTTTATAGAAAATATCCCATTATTTGCTGTCATTCTTCATCGAATCACATGAATAGATTTAGCAATAATGGAATTTCTGTTCTTTTTACTTTACTGAATCACATGAAATTTTACCTAACTACGTCTATGAAATACCTATTATGAAAAGAGGAAATTGGATACTCCAATTAGAATTTGCAACAAAACAAACAAATAGAATTGAACTTGTAATATCAATGGAAACAAATTGATAAATTGAACCTAGACTTCGGGTCGGGGTATTTTTCACAATCTAAAAAAAATGAATTCTATTTATACTATTAGTATAGTATGATATTACATATCAATTCGATTGATATCGCAAAAATAAAGTAAGGATTTGCTCGGCTCCATGAGAGAAAGATATAAAAAAGAAAATAATCAGAAAAAAAGTGCAAGTGTTCAAAACAAAAAAGAATAATCAGAAAAAAAGTGCAAGTGTTCAAAACAAAAAAGAATGAGAATTCACAAAGAAGAGAGATATTTTGACCCTTTAGAATTGGAGGATTGCAGTGCATAAAAAGACTTGGATTTATGAAACATTCATAGATCTAACTTCAGCTATAGCTTGTCTCTTACGTTATAGCTATCTATATATGTCTCTTACGTTATATGTCTCTT